AGAAACTGAAGAAAACGATGAAATTGGAGAAATTGATGGTGAAAGAGATTCGGAAATCGAAGAAGCGAACCAAGAACAAAAAGAATCCATCAAAAAAGATCTTTCTATTTATCTTTTTCCGAAAAAAGATGATATCAACAGAATCGAGGAAGAGGAGAATATGGAAGAACCTCTTGTAACTACTCTTTTCGATTATCAACGATGGAATCGTCCATTCCGATATATCAAAAATGCTCAATTTGACAATGTCGTAAGAAATGAAAATTCACAATTTTTTTTTCATATATGTCAAAGTGATGGAAAAGAAAGAATATCTTTCACGTATCCACCTAATTTATTTACTTTTCTTAAAATCATGGAAAAAAAAATCGATCTCTTCACAAGAGATAAAATCTCCGATAATGAATTGTCTAATTATTGGAGCTCCACAAATAAAGAAAAAAGAAAGAAACTAAGCAATGAATTTTATAAAAGGGCTAAAGTTCTAGATAAGCAATTTCTTCCTATGGATGTATTAGAAAACCGAATTAGATTGTCTAATGATGAGACGAAAAGAAAACACTTAACTAAAATATATGATCCTTTCTTGAATGGATGCTTTCGTGGACAAATCCAAAAGAGCTTTTCACCATCAATTCAAAATGAAACTTACACAACAAATCCCATTTTGATCAATAAGATTCACGGTATCCTTCTTTCTATTAATAGTCATTATCCAGATCCCGAATTGGAACAGAAAATAAATCCATTTGATAGAAAATCATTATTAAATGAAATTGGTTTTTTTTTTAACTTAATAAGTAAATTTTCGGAAAAATCAGTATCAAGTTTTAATTTTGACAGACTTTATTTATTTCCAGAACATGAACAAGTAAAAATATATTCCGAAGAAAAAAAAAGAAAAAAAAAATTATTATTGGACGCAATTCAAACTGATCTGAACGATCAAACAATAAACGAAATAAGTAAAAAAGTTCCTAGGTGGTCATACAGTTTAATCGACGATTTGGAGGAACTGACGGAATCAGTATCAAACGAATCTCAGATTCGTTGCAGAAACGCCGAACGTATAGTGGTTTTTAATGGTAAAACAGAGAATTACAATGAAAACCCTATTGATATTTCTAATACTCCTTCTAATAAAAATAAAGATGACTATGAGGATAATGAGTATCTTGATCAGAACGAATTGTTTGTACTAAATTATTCACGCGAACCGGATTTTTCCCGAGAAATAATCAGAGGATCTATGCGCCCTCTAAGGCGTAAAACAGTGACTTGGAAATTCTTTCAAAGAAATGCCAATTCCCCACTTTTTTTGGATAAACTACAAAAATTCTTTTTTGTTGATCTTTTCGATGATATATCCCAATATTTGAAAGAATATTTCAGGAAAAAAGGTACAGACAATTCAGAATATTTGGCTTTTCAGAAAAGGAGAGAAGAGGATAAAAAAGAGGAAAAAAAAAATAACGACGAAAAAAGACTTAGAGAAATAGAAGAAGCCTGGGAGAGTATTCTATATGGTCTAATAATTAGAAGTTTTGTCTTAATAATCCAATCAATTATTAGAAAATATATTATAATACCTTCATTGATAATAACAAAAAATATCATTCGTATACTATTATTTCAATATCCCGAATGGTCAGAAGATTTTAGGGATTGGAAAAAAGAAGTGCATATTAAATGCACCTATCAGGGCGTTCCCGTATCCCACAAAGAATTTCCAGCAAACTGGTTCTACGAGGGTCTTCAGATAAGGATCTTATCTCCTTTTGTTCTGAAACCTTGGCACAAATCCAAATCTAAGCTACGATCTACTGAAAAAAGATCTACTGAAAAAAAAAACTTCTGGTTTTTAACAGCTTGTGGAACACAAGTGGAATCGTACCTTGATAATTATGTCCCCAATCCATTTTCATTTTTGGGTCCTATTTTTAAAAAAATAAAAAAACAATTGAAAAAAAATTTCCAAAATCGTTTTTTTCTAGTTCTACAAGTTTTAAATGAAAGAAAAAAATGGTTTCTAACTATCTTAAAAGAAATAAGAAAATGGAACATCAAAAGTATTCTATTTAGATTCAAATATATATATGAATTGAGTGAAAACAACAAAAATTCAGCAATAAGTATCAGTAAGAATCATCCAATGATTGATGAATCACCCGTTATAATTCACTCTATGAATTGGACAAACAGTTCATTGACAGAAAAAAGGATAAAAGATCTTAATGTTAAAACAAAGACAATCATAACAGAAATAGAAAAAATGACAAACGAAAAAAACGGGGGGGTTATAACTTCAGAGAAAAATTTTAATTCTAATAAAACAACTTATGATGCTAAAAGATTAGAATTACAAAAAAATATTTTTCAAATCTTACAAAGAAGAATTGTTCGATTAACCCGTAAATCATATTCTTTTTTCAAATTTTTCATGGAAAGGATATACATCGATATCCTTTTATGTATCATTCGTATTCCTAGGATCAATATACAACTTCTTCTTGAATCAACAAAAAAGGTTGTAAAAAAATCCATTTCCAATAAAAAAACAAATGCAGAAAGAATTGATAAAACAAATCAAAGTATAATTCCATTTATGTCGATTTTAGACAAATCTTGTAATATTACGAATACGAATTCACAGAATTCTTGCGACGTATCTTCTTTGTCACAAGCATATGTTTTTTTTAAATTATCACAAATCCAAGTTATTAACGGATATAAGTATAAATTAAGATCTATTTTTGAATCTCATGAAAGATCTTTTTTTCTTAAGAATGAAATAAAGAATTATTTTTTTAGAATACAAGGAATATTTAATTCAAAATTAAGACATACGAACCGTCCCCATTCTGTAATGAATCAATGGACAAATTGGTTAAAGGTTCATTATCAATATGATTTACCTGAGAGCAGATGGTCGAGATTCGTACCACAAAACTGGAGAAATAGAATAAACAAACATCGTGTGGCTCAAAATAAAGATTTAATCAACTATGATTCCTCTGAAAAAACCCCATTAATTCTTTACAAAAAAGAACAAGTAGACTTATTAGAATTTCAAAAAAAAATTAAAAAACAATATAGATATGATCTTTTGTCATATAAATATCTTAATTATACAGATAACAAAAAATCATATATTTATGGATATAGATCACCATTCCAAACAAACAAAAACCAAACCATTTCTTATAATGACAACACACGTAAAAAAGAATTTTTTGATATAACGGACGATATCTCTATCAAAAGTTATATAGCAGAAGATACTATTATAGATATGGAAAAAAATCTGGATAGAAAGTATTTTGATTGGATGGTAATGAATGTAGAAATACCAAATAGTTCTATATCGAAATCGAATCCGAAATCAAATTTTTGGTTCTTTTCGAAATTATCGATATTTTATGATGCATATAAGAAGAATCCTTGGATCGTACCAATAAAATTCCTTTTTTTCCCTTTTTATGGAAACGATGTTCGGAAAATTAAAAACATCACAGGAACGAAAAAAAACAAATCTCTTGAATTCAAGTTCGACATTCCAAATGGAGCAGCAGAAAATGCGAGTCGAGTAGATTTTGCAAACCAACATTATGAAGGATCATCCGGGGAAAATGGTTCTAATAGTATAGGTATAGATGGTGATATAGATCGAAATGACTACCTGAACGATCTAAAGGGAGAACAGAATTTCTTACTAGACAAGTATTTGGGTTTTCATTTGAACTTTGATACTTCCCTACACGAAAGAATGATGAATCAAATCAAATTGTATTGTCTCCTGATTAGATTGAAAAATCTAAAAAAATTATTTATAATGTCTCTTAAAAGGGGAGAGATAAATCTAGAAACTATGGCGATTCATAATCATACGGATTTCACTCTTACAGAATTAAGGGACACTCAAGAATTGATGGAAAAACAAATATTTTCTCTGGAACCTGTTCGTCTGTCTAGAAAAAACTATGAACAATTTTTTATGTATCAAACCATAAACCTATCGTTGATTCATAAGAAGAAGCGCGAATTTTTTCAAAGAAATCCAGAAAAAAGTCGTGTTGATAAAAAGAATTTTGATAAAAATATTCCAAGAACAAGAGATCAAAAGATAACAGAAAATAAAGATAAAAATCATAATGATTTGCTTGTTCCTGAAAATATTTTGTCCAATAGACGACGTAGAGAATTGAGAATTCTAATTTGTTTGAATCCTAGAAATACTGTGCAGAGAAACACAATAAATTCCAATGAGAATAAAATAAATAATGGCTTTCAAGTTTTGGCTAAAAATAAAGATCTTGATATAGAAACAAAAAAACTAATGAATTTAAAATTCTTTCTTTGGCCAAATTATAGATTAGAAGATTTAGCTTGTATAAATCGCTATTGGTTTGATACCCATAATGGAAGCCGTTTCAGTATATTAAGGATACATATGTATCCGCGATTGAAAATTTGATTGATAAACCTCCCATTTATCTTCTATTTTGAATTAGAATAGAGTAATATCTTATCTTCACATATCTGATATGTGAAGATAAGATATATATTTTATTTTAATTATATATCTTTATAAACGAGCACACGCATGATTGATACTAATTCAACGATATATTTAATTAGATAGAAAAATGAATCAAAAAAATCGTCTTATTTTTTTTTTAAGTATACAATAGAATTTTTTATTTTGTGAATCCATAAATATAGTATTTATAGTTTTTATATAGAATATAAAGATTAGAATTGGATTGCTTAATCATAGTAATTTATTTTATTTGAAAAAAAAAAAAATAAATAAAAGAAATTTAAGTAAATTAAGATAATTTAATTATTTAAGTAAATATACAAAATTAAAAATTAGTGTAATTACTATTACTGATCAATAAAAATATCTAGCAAAAAGGAGGGAGAGAGGAAAGCTTTCATTTTATTTTATGATAAAAAATTCATTTATACCTGTTATTTCAAACAAAAAAGAAAAAGAAAACCCTGGATCAGTTGAATTTCAAGTAGTCAATTTCACTAACAAGATACGAAAACTTACTTCACATTTTGAATTACACCGAAAAGACTATTTATCTCAAAGAGGTTTACGTAAAATTCTGGGAAAACGACAACGACTACTGTCATATTTGGCAAAGAAAAATCCAATACGTTATAAAAAATTAATAAATCAGTTGGGTATTAGGGAGTCACAAATTCGTTAATTTCAAGAGTCATTTTCAATTATTCGATTTATTAGATCCTGAATTTAGATGAACTTTTTTTTTTACGATTCATGGAAGAATGAATCGAGGAAAAACCTATGAATGTCCCAGCTACAAGAAAAGACCTCATGATAGTCAATATGGGGCCTCAGCACCCATCAATGCATGGTGTTCTTCGACTTATTGTTACTCTGGATGGTGAAGATGTTATTGATTGTGAACCAATATTGGGTTATTTACACAGAGGGATGGAAAAAATTGCGGAAAACCGGACAATTATCCAATATCTGCCTTATGTAACACGTTGGGATTATTTAGCTACTATGTTCACAGAAGCAATAACCGTAAACGGGCCGGAACAGTTGGGAAATATTCAAGTACCTAAAAGAGCCAGCTATATACGAGTAATTATGTTGGAGTTGAGTCGTATAGCTTCTCATCTACTATGGCTGGGACCTTTTATGGCAGATATTGGTGCACAAACCCCTTTTTTCTATATTTTTAGAGAAAGAGAATTAATATATGATCTATTTGAAGCTGCGACAGGTATGAGAATGATGCATAATTTTTTTCGTATCGGAGGAGTAGCGGCTGATCTACCTTATGGTTGGATAGATAAATGTTTTGATTTCTGCAATTATTTTTTAACAAGGGTTGTTGAATATCAAAACCTTATTACGCGAAATCCAATTTTTTTAGAACGGGTTGAGGGAGTAGGTGTTGTTGGTAGAGAGGAAGTAATAAATTGGGGTTTATCAGGACCGATGCTTCGGGCTTCCGGAATAGAATGGGATCTACGTAAAGTTGATAATTATGAGTGTTACGAGGAATTTGATTGGGAAGTTCAATGGCAAAAAGAAGGAGATTCATTAGCTCGTTATTTAGTTAGAATTGGTGAAATGATGGAATCCATTAAAATTATTCAGCAGGCTTTGGAAGGAATTCCCGGCGGGCCATATGAAAATTTGGAAATCCGCTGCTTTGAGAAAGAAAAGGAGCCAAACTGGAATGATTTTGAATATCGATTCATTGGTAAAAAATCGTCTCCGACTTTTGAATTGCCGAAACAAGAACTTTATGTCAGAGTTGAGGCTCCCAAGGGAGAATTAGGAATTTTTCTAATAGGAGATCAGAATGGTTTTCCTTGGAGATGGAAAATTCGTCCACCAGGTTTTATCAATTTGCAAATTCTTCCTCAATTAGTTAAAAGAATGAAATTGGCTGATATTATGACAATACTAGGTAGCATAGATATCATTATGGGAGAAATTGATCGTTGAAATGATAATTGATACAACGGAAATCCAAGATATCCATTCTTTTTCCGGATTGGAATCTTTAAATGAGGTCTATGGAATTCTATGGGTACTTGTACCTATTTTGATTCTTATATTAGGAATCACAATAAGTGTACTAGCAATTGTATGGTTAGAAAGAGAAATATCTGCAGGGATACAACAGCGCATTGGACCCGAATACGCCGGTCCTTTTGGAGTTCTTCAAGCTCTAGCAGATGGAACAAAACTACTTTTCAAAGAAAATCTTATTCCATCTAGGGGAGATATTCGTTTATTCAGTATTGGACCATCCATATCAGTCATATCAATTCTACTAAGCTATTTAGTAATTCCTTTTGGCTATAACTTTATTTTATCTGATTTTAATATAGGTGTTTTTTTATGGATTGCGATTTCGAGTATTGCTCCCATTGGACTTCTTATGTCAGGATATGGGTCGAATAATAAATATTCCTTTTTGGGTGGTCTACGAGCTGCTGCTCAATCAATTAGTTATGAAATACCATTAACTCTATGTGTCTTATCAATATCTCTACGTGCGATTCGTTGAAACAGAAAACGCTATTCGATGCTATTGCTATCCTCCTCCCTTTATACTACTATTACTACTATATAGGAAAGGAGTCGAATAAATTAAATGGATACTTTCATTTCATTATCTTAATTTAATTTATTTTTCACAATTAGGATTGAAGAACTAAATCAGATAGTTATATGAGTGAAATAAAACAGCTTCTATTGACTAGAATTTCATAATACTAGATTACTTATAGTTAATATGATGATTTGAAATAGCAGTAAAAATATTGAGTCTCATTTTCTATGTATAAGAATGAAGTGAATTATAAAAAGAAGAGGCCTTTTAACCCAAGATTGGATAATTAGTCATCCTGTTTTGAAGCGGGCTCAAAAGACCAACCTTATTGACTTTTAGTTACCATTAGTATGAATTATCATAGATGCGTTAACATAAAATAAAGAAGGGGGTTAATAAAAAAAGGAGTGGATGGTTAGAAACACCAAGATACACAAAGGATTAGTAACACAGATTTTGTAAATTATCCAAAAGAGAATTTACGCATAATAGAAAAAGAATACTAATTGGGGCTTTAAATTGGTAGAAAAAATCAAGGAGTACTCCCCACAATTCCGATCCAGAGTATGCTTCCATCCACTGATTAAATAAATTACTATCAGGAACGAAAAAATCCTTTGAAATTGAAACTCTTTTTAATAGCAAAAAAAAGAAGAATAGGAACGAAAAAAACACAAGAAATCAAAAACGAAAAAGCGATTTCCTTTTCGTTTTTGATTTCTTATTTCTTATATCCATTGGAGATCAAATTCATGTCATAATTAAGAAACTAATGTGTAATTGTTTTTCGTAATTGAAAATGATTAGGGTTATTGAAAATTCTAAAAGAGTATTTTATTGAAGAATTCTTTTATTACTTATTACTCAACAAATTGAAATTTTGATTTTTAAGGGATGAGATCAATTCAGAAGTACCTTTTGTATCTTTTATTATTTAATTTTTTTTTAACAGACAGAATTGAATGGGTCTAATTTAGAACCGTCCGATAGATTTGAATCTTATCTCTCTTAGGAATATATCAAGAAGAAATCAATAATCGGCCCGGTTCTTAGATTTACTGAAGGCTTTCCAGGAGCCGTATGAGGTGAAAATTTCATGTACGGTTCTGTAATAGAGATGAGAACAGTAATGTTATCACCGACTAGGATTATCTAACAGTTTAAGTACAGTTGATATAGTTGATGCGCAATCAAAATATGGTTTTTGGGGATGGAATTTGTGGCGTCAACCTATGGGTTTCATCGTTTTTTTAATTTCTTCGCTAGCAGAATGTGAAAGATTACCTTTTGATTTACCAGAAGCGGAAGAAGAATTAGTAGCGGGTTATCAAACAGAATATTCGGGTATCAGATTTGGTTTATTTTACGTTGCTTCCTATTTAAACCTATTAATTTCTTCATTATTTGTCACAGTTCTTTACTTGGGCGGTTCAAATATATCTATTCCGTACATATTCGTTTCTGAGTTTTTTGAAATAAATAAAACATATGGAGTTTTTGGAACTACAATTGATCTCTTTATTACATTAGCTAAAACTTATTTTTTCTTATTCTTTTCCATCATAACAAGATGGACTTTGCCTAGGCTAAGAATGGATCAATTATTAAATCTTGGATGGAAATTTCTTTTACCTATTTCTCTCGGTAATCTATTATTAACAACTTCGTCTCAATTGTTTTCACTATAAATAAAAAAAAAAAAAGATTGATCTTCTATATGTAAGAGAAAGAAATAAAACAAAAATATTCATAGATATTTACGATATGTTCCTTATGGTAACTGGGTTCATGAATTATGGTCAACAAACAGTCCGAGCTGCAAGGTACATTGGTCAAAGTTTCATGATTATATTATCTCACGCAAATCGTTTACCTGTAACTATTCAATATCCTTATGAAAAATTAATCACACCGGAACGTTTCCGTGGTCGAATCCATTTTGAATTTGATAAATGCATTGCTTGTGAAGTGTGTGTTCGTGTATGTCCTATAGATTTACCCGTTGTTGATTGGAAACTGGAAACTGATATTCGAAAGAAACGATTGCTTAATTACAGTATTGATTTTGGAATCTGTATTTTTTGTGGGAACTGTATTGAGTATTGTCCAACAAATTGTTTATCAATGACTGAAGAATATGAACTTTCGACGTATGATCGTCACGAATTGAATTATAATCAAATTGCTTTGGGTCGCTTACCAATGTCAGTAATTGATGATTATACAATTCGAACAATTCAAATTAATAAATAAAATTTTTTCGAATTAAATACAATTCTTAATAAAAAAATCATATAATATATCATATAATATATAATAGAATATATAAAAATATATGATAGAATTTTTATATAAAATAAAAATATTATAAAAAAAATGAATAAATATAAGATATCAGATTTGAAATATTCGATATTCTATTAAAAATTCTAGAAATCTATTTTTCAATAGAATAATATAAATATATAAATTTTTAATAGTTAGATATACTTTTATACTTTCGTTTTAGTATAGTTTCAAACTACTCTTTCCTATAAAGACTGGAATGACATTGATTATATAACTGTACCAATATCAATTCAAACTCCGTAGGGTTTTTTTAATGCAAAGAGAGATTGAAGTATATAAAATTTTTTTTTCCTGGTCATATCAATAAGGTCATGAAATTTCGATTTCTTTGTCTTTTTTTACATAATAATGGATTTGCCTGAAACGTTACATGATTTTCTTTTAGTCTTTCTGGGATCGGGTCTTGTATTAGGGAGTCTAGGAGTAGTATTACTTACCAACCCAATTTTTTCTGCTTTTTCGTTGGGACTGGTTCTTGTTTGTATATCTTTATTCTATATTTTATCAAACTCCCATTTTGTAGCTGCATCACAGCTACTTATTTATGTGGGAGCTATTAATATTTTAATCATATTTGCTGTGATGTTCATGAATAGTTCAGAATATTACGACGATTTTCATCTTTGGACCGTTGGGGATGGAATTACTTTGGTGGTTTGTACAAGTATTTTTTTTTCACTAATAACTACTATTCCAGATACATCATGGTACGGAATTATTTGGACTACAAGACCAAATCAGATTATTGAGCAAGATTTGATAAGTACTAGTCAACAAATTGGAATTCATTTATCAACAGATTTTTTTCTTCCATTTGAACTCATTTCAATAATTCTTTTAGTTGCTTTGATAGGTGCAATTGTCGTAGCTCGCCAGTAATAAATCTTTAGAGAATACAGAACTAGGAATATAAATCCCGATTCAATTTTTTTTTTATTGCCGATATATTCTTTTGTTCCAGACTTGTTATATTCTTTAGTCAATTGAATCTGTTGAATTGTTGTTCATATTGAAATGAATCAAAATTGATAAATAAGGAGTTGGTCAATGATGCTCGAACATGTACTTGTTTTGAGTGCCTATTTATTTTCTATTGGTATCTATGGATTGATCACGAGCCGAAATATGGTAAGAGCCCTTATGTGTCTTGAACTTATACTGAATGCAGTTAATATAAATCTCGTCACTTTCTCTGATTTTTTTGATAATCGCCAATTAAAAGGAAATATTTTTTCCATTTTTGTTATAGCTATTGCAGCCGCTGAAGCAGCTATTGGACCAGCTATTGTTTCTTCAATTTCTCGTAACAGAAAATCAACCCGTATCAATCAATCGAATCTGTTGAATAAATAGGATTAATCAGAATTACTCAAAACAAAAGTAGAATTTTAAATAGTGTAATATTTATCAATTCAAATTAGCATGTATGCTACACAACGTATGATCATCTTTGTGTTTGCAAAACGAAATAATAATAAATTAAATAAGCAATCAAAGTATCCTGGTCCTCCTCCCTCTTCGTTCTTTTAAATTTATCTAGACATCTATTTTGATTAGCAAAATTATGACAAATCATTGATTCATCTGGTATATAAATATATGATTGATTTACGAGTTTACTAGATCGATAATTTTCATTTTTGATGTTCAAAAATTACTATAGATACAATGTCACATTCAGTAAAGATTTATGATACATGTATAGGATGTACTCAATGTGTCCGAGCCTGTCCCACAGATGTATTAGAAATGATACCTTGGGATGGATGTAAAGCTAAGCAAATAGCTTCTGCCCCAAGAACAGAGGACTGTGTTGGTTGTAAGAGATGTGAGTCCGCCTGTCCAACGGATTTCTTAAGTGTCCGAGTTTATTTAGGGAATGAAACAACTCGAAGTATGGGTCTAGGTTATTGATACGTTTCAAAAAACACCACACGAATACGTTTTTTTATTTTACTGGCAAAAACCCGTGCTCAAAATAAAATAGAAAAGATTTTTTTCTATTTTGAGTGCGGGCTTTTCTGGCCCAAGTGTATCTTATTTTTATGACGAATTATTTTCCTTGGTTAACAATAGTTGTAGTTTTGCCAATAGCCGGGGGTTCCTTAATTTTCTTATTTCCTCATAAGGGAAATAAGGTAATTAGGTGGTATAGTATTTGTATATGCTTAATTGATCTCCTTCTAACAACCTATGCATTTTGTTATCATTTCCAATTGGATGATCCACTAATCCAACTAACGGAGAATTATAAATGGATCAATTTTTTTGATTTTTACTGGAGCTTCGGAATAGATGGACTCTCTATAGGACCTATCTTACTAACGGGATTTATCACCACTTTAGCCACGTTAGCGGCTCAACCAGTTACTCGAGAATACCAATTATTCTATTTCCTGATGTTAGCAATGTATAGCGGTCAAATAGGACTATTTTCTTCTCGAGACATTTTACTTTTTTTCATCATGTGGGAATTGGAATTAATTCCCGTTTATCTACTTTTAGCCATGTGGGGGGGAAAGAAACGTTTGTATTCAGCTACAAAGTTTATTTTGTACACTGCGGGAAGTTCTGTTTTTTTATTAATGGGAATTCTGGGTATCAGTTTATACGGTTCGAATGAACCCACATTAAATTTTGAAACATTAACTAATCAATCATATCCTGTGGCGCTAGAAATAATATTCTATATGGCATTTCTTATTGCTTTTGCTGTCAAATCGCCGATTATACCCTTACATACATGGTTACCGGATACCCACGGAGAGGCACATTACAGCACTTGTATGCTTTTAGCCGGAATCTTATTAAAAATGGGAGCATATGGGTTGGTTCGAATTAATATGGAATTATTTTCCCATGCTCATTCCATATTTTGCCCCTGGTTAATGATCTTAGGTTCTATTCAAATAATCTATGCTGCTTTAACATCTTTTGGTCAACGTAATTTAAAAAAAAGAATAGCTTATTCCTCGGTATCTCATATGGGTTTCCTTATTATTGGAATTGGTTCAATAAGTGATACTGGGCTCAACGGGGCCATTTTACAAATAATATCTCACGGATTTATTGGCGCTGCGCTTTTTTTCTTGGCAGGAACTAGTTATGATAGACTACGTCTTCTTAATCTTGACGAAATGGGCGGAATGGCTATCCCAATGCCAAAAATATTCACGATTTTTACTATCTTATCGATGGCTTCTCTTGCATTACCGGGCATGAGCGGTTTTGTTGCAGAATTGATAGTTTTTTTTGGAATAATTACTAGTCAAAAATATCTTTTCATGATGAAAATACTAATTACTTTTGTAACAGCAATTGGAATGATATTAACTCCTATTTATTTATTATCTCTCTTACGGCAGATGTTCTATGGATACAAGTTTTTTAATACACCAAACTCTTATTTTTTTGATTCTGGTCCGAGAGAATTATTTATTTCGATTTCTATCCTTATACCCGTAATAGGTATTGGTATTTATCCAGATTTCATTTTCTCATTCTCGGTTGAGAAAGTTGAAGCTATTCTATCTAATTTTTAATAGATAGTTTTCTTGAATAAATGAATAAAACAAAACCAATAAATAAAATAAAAAAAGAGAAAAAAACCCTTTGGACAATGAAAAAAAGATTTTTCTGTTAGATTCACTTAAAAAAAATCGAATTGTAATCGAATATGTTTGTTGTTTGTGAGAACCCTTAAAATCAAGTCATGTAATGATTCAAAGGGTTCTCGACGATTTTAGGGAAGTTTAATTTATGGAAAGTATATATATATGCTTTCCGTATTTTTATTTCTTGGTTCTTTACTCATTTTTGTAATTCAATTAGATGTAAATGAACCATAACTATGTAGTCCTATTCCTAATAGATTGATCCCCAAATAACATACCCAAATTATAAGAAATCCTATAGAGGCCACTATTGAAGAATTTACACCTTCTAATTTTTTATTTTTTCTAGTATGTAAATAAATCGCGAATATGGTCCACGTAATAAAGGCCCAAGTTTCCTTTGGATCCCAATTCCAATATGATCCCCATGCCTCGTTAGCCCATACTGCTCCTGAAAGAATACCTATAGTTAAAAAGAGAAAACCTAGACTAATAATACGATAACCCCAACGATCCAATTGTTGAATAAATTGAGACCTGTAATAATTTCTAGAAGAAGAAGTTGTTCGTAAAACATGCTTTCGTTCATTGATATTCATGTATTTGATTTCAGCAAAATCAAATGATTTATTTAAAGAATCCAAATTCTTGGTAAAAGCAGGAATTTGGATTACTTCTTGAAACTTAATGACTAAAATAGCCACTGATAATAATGATCCACATAAAAGAGCTGCATATCCCAATATCATCATACTTACGTGCATCATTAGCCAATGGGATTGTAGAGCGGGTACTAATATTACAGATTGATGCATTTTGGTTAAAAGACCTGAAGTGGCAAAGCCTTGGGTAAAAATAACACTTGGTGCGATTATTGTACTTAAATGGTTTTTATCCTTTTTAAAAAACGGAACCATATGAAAAATGGAAAAACCCCATGAAAGAAATATTAAGGATTCATATAAATCACTAAATGGTAAATGGCCCGAAAAAAACCAACGAGTAATTAATAATCCCGTTACACAGAAAAAAGTTATTGTCATGGCTTTTTTGGACAAATCATATAATCCTACGATTTCATTGACTAATAAGGTTATCAAATGAATTGAAATAACAATTGATATGACCGAAAACGATATATGAGTTAATATATGCTCTAAAGTTGAAAATATCATATATATATAATGAAAATAAAAAAATATCTATAATGAAAATAAAAAAGGTATGAATACTTGGATAGGAATAGAAATCGGGAATTGAATTCATTATAGGACTTATTCTTTTAGAATATAGGATAGGATGTCATGCCGCTACTCGGACTCGAACCGAGATGCTCTAGCACTGCTTCCTAAGAGCAGCGTGTCTACCAATTTCACCATAGCGGCTTACTCGAAATCATAATAACCGATTCATTAGTCAATCGTCGAGATTGAAAGAATCAATTAACGTGGAATATTTATTTAGTACATTCGTTTACTAAACATTAAAAAATTTCAAGAATTCTGGAATTATTCTAATTCTATACTATAAATTCATATTAAATATAGTAATAAAATGGAAATAAAAAAAATAGAACGTTTCGATTTCAATACGAAGTTAAGTTGTATTCTTGTTTTTTTTTTTATTTCCATTCATTTCCAGTGTTAGTTTTCAAATTTAACAACGGAGAATGGGTTTTTCGTAGTTTACACTTTTTCAAATTCAAAAAAAGCAATGTTGAAACTGAAACTAGATAGTTCTGACTTCAATCTAGGAATGAAAAAAACATTTTGTTGTAGTTGTTTATGACTCATTTTTTAATTATTTCATTCATTTTCTGACTCTAAAGAAATGCATTTCCATTTTTTCAATGAAATCTTAATATATCTATTATTATTATTGAACACTACATTCGAAAAAATTTAGATGATATATTTAGCATATATTATAATATAATATATGCTAAATATATGGTCAATATTATAAATTCTTATATTACTAAATATTCTTTATTATTATTTTATTAGTATAATAAAGATAAAGAATACTCTTTGAATCGAGCTAATTCAGATTATTGCAACATTTTTATTTGTTACAAAAAAAACTTTTTGAGTTCCCTGTCAAAATGGATTGCGCTAATGAAAAGGCTTTCAATGCTGCCCAATATCCCTTTTTTTTCCAAAGACTCTTCCGAATTTTTTTTTTTGATATAGAAGTGCGCTTTTTTGGAACTGCCATTTAACTAAGATAATTTTTTCATTGCTATAGTTCGATGTGAAAGACATTTCTTTTCTTCTGTAAATGAAAACGAATTATTCTTTAATTAGCCATATGTCGTCTTATCTATCCTTCCTTTTTTTTTCTATCTAAAGTAATTCAATATTAGAAACCTTTTTAATTTAAAATCTTTCCATATATATCTAGATCTCCTTTTATTTTAATTTTACAAATTTCGTTTTTATTTATTATTTATTAGAAATAATTTATTTAATTATTTTCTTAATATCAAATATTATTACTAATTATAGTAATTCTATTCTAAATAGTAATTAAAATTAATATTACTAAAAATAATAATATATAAATTCGAATTTAATTTGGTTATTGGTCTATTTTTACTTTGTACTTTGGGATATTCGAAGTATTGTGCAACGATTTAGAATAAAAAAAACAAAATATCAAATTCTATTTATATATCCACTTTTTTATTAACCGAACCCTTTACAAAAGAGATAAAACAAACGAATAAGAAAGAAAATTCATTAAGAATCAAAATATTTTTTATTCTTTATTTTTTTTTTGTATGGAATATACACATCAATTTTCATGGATCATACCTTTCCTCCCACTTCCAGTTCCTATTTTTATAGGGGTAGGACTTCTAATTTTTCCCACGGCAACAAAAAATCTTCGCCGTATGTGGGCTTTTCCAAGTATTTTATTGTTAATGATAGTTATGATTTTTTCGATCGATCTATCTATTCATCAAATCCAGAACAGTTCTATCTATCAATATGTATGGTCTTGGACTATAAATAATGATCTTTCTTTAGAGTTTGGCTACTTGCTCGATTCACTTACTTCTATTATGTCAATATTAATAACTACTGTTGGTATTCTGGTTCTTTTTTATAGTGATAATTATATGTCTCATGATCAAGGATATTTGAGATTTTTTACTTATCTGAGTTTTTTTAATACTTCAATGTTGGGATTAGTTACTAGTTCCAATTTGATACAAGTTTATATTTTTTGGGAATTGGTTGGAATGTGTTCTTATCTATTAATAGGTTTTTGGTTCACACGTCCTATTGCGGCAAAGGCTTGTCAAAAAGCATTTGTAACTAATCGTGTAGGGGATTTTGGTTTATTATTAGGAATTTTAGGTCTTTATTGGATAACGGGTAGTTTGGAATTTCGGGATTTATTTCAAATATTTAATAACTTGATTGATAAGAATGAAGTTAATATTTTTTTTGTTACTTTCTGCGCCCTCTTATTATTTTGTGGATCAGTTGCGAAATCTGCCCAATTCCCTCTCCATGTCTGGCTACCGGATGCTATGGAAGGGCCTACGCCTATTTCCGCTCTTATACATGCTGCGACTATGGTAGCAGCAGGAATTTTTCTTGTAGCTCGACTTCTTCCTCTTTTCACAGTTATACCCTTCATAATGAGTGGAATAGCTTTGATAGGTATAATAACAGTAGTATTAGGAGCAACTTTAGCTATTGCTCAAAAAGATATTAAGAAAAATTTGGCCTATTCTACAATGTCTCAATTGGGTTATATGATGTTAGCTTTAGGTATGGGCTCGTATCGAGCCGCTTTATTTCATTTGATTACTCATGCTTATTCAAAAGCATTGTTGTTTTTAGGATCTGGATCCATTATTCATTCAATGGAAGCTATTGTTGGATATTCTCCAGATAAAAGTCAAAATATGGTTCTTATGGGCGGTTTAACAAAACATGCGCCAATTACAAAAACCGCTTTTTTAATAGGTACACTTTCTCTTTGTGGTATTCCACCTTTTGCTTGTTTTTGGTCCAAGGATGAGATTCTTAATGATAGTTGGTTGTATTCACCAATTTTCGCAATAATAGCTTGTTCCACAGCAGGATTAACTGCATTTTATATGTTTCGAATCTATTTACTAGTTTTTGAAGGATATTTAAACGTTCATTTTCAAAATTTCAATGGAAAGAAAAATAGTTCATTCTATTCAATATCTTTATGGGGCAAAGAAGGAAAAAAGAAATTAAAAAAGAAAATTCCTTTATTAGCTTTATTAACAATGAATAATAATGAAAGGACTTCTTTTTTTCGGAAGAGGAAATATTCAAATAAAATTAATCGAAATGTCAAAAGCATAAAACGTCTTTTTCTTGAGAGTACCTATTTTGGTACTAAAAACATTCCCTTTTTTTATCCTTATGAATCAGACAATACTATGCTATTTTCTATGCTTGTATTAGTATTATTTACTTTCTTCGTCGGGTCCATTGGAATTTCTTTCAGCCAAGAAGGAATAGATTTGGATATATTATCCAAATTGTTAATTCCGTCTATAGACCTTTTACATCAAAATTCAAAGAATTCTGTCGATTGGTATGAATTTTTTACAAATGCAACTTTTTCGGTGAGTATAGCTTTTTTCGGAATATTGATAGCGTCTTTTCTCTATAAACCTGTTTTTTCTTCTTTACAAAACTTGAACGTATTGAATTTATTTCAAAAAAGTGTTACTAAAAAAATTATTGCTGATAAGATAATCAATGTTATATATGATTGGTCGTATAATCGTGGTTATATAGATGCTTTTTTTGAAGTATCTTTAATAGCGAGTGTAAGAAAGTTAGCTAAATTCAATTATTTTTTTGATAGACAAATAATTGATGGAATTCCAAATGGAGTTGGTATTTCAAGTTTTTTTATGGGAGAAGCTATCAAATATGTGGGGGGTGGACGAATTTCTTCGTATATTTTCTTTTTTTTATTAATCTTTTTAGTAATTTGTTATTATATATTTATATAAATATAATGTACTATTCCATCTCTATCGAAATTGGGGTTATCCTCTAAGAATAACGGTAGAGTAGTTTATGAATGTCTCATCCGAAAAACTTGCTTGACCAATTGGGTCGGTCAAGAAAACATCAAGGACACCTGCAACAGGAGTATTTTATAAAAACTTTTTTTGTTTTAATAGATTATATTAGAATCTAGATTGAATCGATTTA